CAGTACTTAAGCGGGCCGGGCAAATTTCCTACAAAATAAAAGTAGGGTATTCTTTCTTCAGTTTCGAATCATTATATAAATTGAATTGCTGATCTGATCAAAATTTTTGATATCATATAATATCGTATACTTATATATATATATTGAATTGATTATTTTTTATATCTTTCTATTCTAATTCTAAATAAGAAAGGAAGACGAGGGTTTTTTGATCAATCTTGACTTCAACTTTACCTGTTACATCACATAAAAATTTTTTAATTTTGAGTTGGGAGAGATGGCTGAGTGGACGAAAGCGGCGGATTGCTAATCCGTTGTACGAGTTTTATTTGTACCGAGGGTTCGAATCCCTCTCTCTCCGCTATCCCTCATCACTATTTGAAAAAATCAGGATCCCTTGATTAAAATAGTTATAGTTAATTGAATAGATAAAATTAGAAGAATAAAGAAATTCTAAAAAAGCAAGGAAGAGCTAAAAATATCTTATGTTATGTTTATTCTTCACGTCCAGGATTGCGTCCTGGATCATTAGATAAGAATCCGAAGATGAAGAGAGAAACAAAGAATATCACTACTGTATAAACGAAGAGTTTGAGAGTAAGCATTACAAAATCTCCAAGATAAGATCATTTTTTTTTTTAGGGGAATAGATTACCTATTTTTTTTTTTTGTACCGCATATGCTATTTTGACATATGACCTATCTCAAACTGAAAAAAAAAGTTTTTTTTTTCAAAAAATCATGAATTTCGGAGAATATTAACAATTTCATCGAAAACTTACAGCAGCTTGCCAAACAAAGGCTAAGAGAAAAAAGAATAGAGGTATAATAGGCATAATGTCTATGAGTGGATTGAAAAAAGCATAAGCCTCGGGCAATTTGACGAAGAAAAAACTACTCGAACTCAAATAAGGGATAGAATTAAGACAGATACAGATTAAACTAAAGATATTAAGCATAACAAAAATTTCGTTCTTGTAGATTAGATAATTTGATTTTGATTGGGTCATTTTTATAATATAAGGTAAAAATGAAAAAGGCAGGCCAAAAAATCCTTCTTTTTTGAACTCTCCCAAATCAAAAACCCTCTTTCAATTCTCAAACGAGAATACAAAGAATTTTACTTTCATACAATATCTTAATTGAATTCCATGTAATGATCAATTAATTTTTTATTCTATTTCTCCATGTATAGAAGCCTAGCAACAATATATTACATACTAGAATTGACGAATAACCAATATTAATATTATATTAGTATTTATTAATGTTGAATAGAAATATAAATGGGGCGTGGCCAAGCGGTAAGGCAATGGGTTTTGGTCCCGTTACTCGGAGGTTCGAATCCTTCCGTCCCAGACCCTCAGAATCAAGTGTCAAATACAGTTGGAAATAAAGATCTTTATTTTTTAATTCAAGAATCAAGAATTTTTGGGTTAATTATTCATCATTCATATTATAGGCGATACTCCTACTATTCAGATAAATATGAAGTTCATATTAAAGTTAGTTCCTTGAAGGGTCTCTATTCTCTTCCCCTAAACCTAAAGTAATAAAAAAAAAAAAAAAAAANTGGTGTAGCCTAATTCTACATTTGACTTGCAATATACTAAGTAAGGCATAAGGCTTTTCATTTTATACGGATTTTGATTTTGCTTTATTTCAGGTTCAAGTTCAAGCCAAGAACCTTTACGTCAATTCTATGGTAGATACGAAAAGATCAGACTTCCTATGATTATGATTTTTTAACTTCAATTTTTATGATATAAATCTTTGCTTTATTACTCGAAAAAGTGTGATAAATTTATATATTATCGATAAACTTTCCAACCTTCATGGGTCATTGGAATAGTTTATTTTTATTTGATTAAAAATATATTTTATTCTGGAATTGGGAAAATTAATTTTAGAATTTTATATTATATATATTATGTATTGTATTTCATTATATTCATATGATATGGAGTTAAAAATGGAATCCTTGCTGAGTGAGCCCTTTACAGAAAGTAAGGAAAGGAAAATACTATTATATATATTAAATATAAAATATCTATTATAATATAATAGAATATAATAGATATTAATAAAATGGATATAAAATAGAAAGCATATTGGCCGACCATATGATATATCATAATACATATTATATAAAAATATCCTAATACATATCAGTTGATCCAATGACTATTCATGATTTCATATTGAATCAATTCCATATCGGTTTTGAAATTAAATTAGAGAAATAATGTTATGGTAAAACTTCGTTTGAAACGATGTGGTAGAAAGCAACGTGCGACTTGAAGGACATGATTTACTGTGGATTTTTACATCCGCCATTTTCTATACGAATGAAGATGCTCTTGGCTCGACATAGTTTGTTTTGTTTTACTAGGAACCTAATTTGTGTTGGGTTCTAATCTAAAAAAAAGTACATGATGAAGCTCGAGCAGAAAGTATTGATTCATTTACCGGGGGAAGAATCTAGGGTTAGTGACACTAAAAATCAATAAGTTGAACCAACTTTGTAAGTATATCCTCCATATATAAATTGAAAAGGGTTAAAATTCAAACAAATTTAAAATAAAAAAGTAAGTAATATTTGTCGGAATTCGTAAAACTATTTCGATCATAAAGTGTATCACAAGGGAATCAATCTCTCATATTTCTTTCTATAGAAAGAAATATGAAAAAAGCAAAAGGTATGTTGCTATCTTTTTGAAAGGAGTAAATATCGCCGAAGTAATGTCTAAACCTAATGATTTCACAAAACAAGGATAAAGGATTCCGGAACAAGAAAACACTATTTTCAATTGTCTCAACAATTGGATCAAAATAAAATGCGGAATAAAAATTTATTTGAGACGAGACAAACAAAAGAGGTTAGAGACGGCTCAATAAATATCTAAGGATTTCCTCAGAATTAACCAACTTGAGTTATGAGTACGAATGAGATCTCTTTTTTTTTAGGAAATTTTTAAGGAAAGAGGAAGAAAAAACTACTTTAATCATAGTCTAATTCATTATTTATTCATTATTTGATATAATTATATAGTATATAGTTGCCGTTATATACAGAAATTAGAATCATTTTTTCTCGAGCCGTATGAGGATAAAACCTCCTATACGTTTCTAGGGGGGGCATTGTTTATCTACATCTATCCCGATGAGCCATCTATCGAATCGTTGCAATTGATGTTCGATCCCGAAGAGAAGGAAGAGATCTTCGAAAGGTAGGTTTTTATGATCCGATAAAGAATCAAACCTATTCAAATGTTCCCGCTATTCTATATTTCCTTGAAAATGGCGCTCAACCCACAGTAACTGTTCATGATATTTTAAGGAAGGCAGAATTATTTAAAGAAGGAATATTGGATTAACTGTTAATTTAATTAAAAAATTAAAATTAAAGTAAAAAAAAAAAAAAAATTAATAAAAAGAGAGGGTCCTAGCATCTATCTTTGTGTAATTATTTCTCCAGAATTTGTTTGTTCTTTTTTTTTTGTTCACTTATTAGATTTTCTTTTTTATTGTTGGAATTTACCGACAAAGACGGGGTCAATTTAGGTTATTGTACCTCTATTGATTGAATCAACTCGATATTTTTCTATACTCTGCCTTTATTTTTTTTGCATTAAAATTTCTTTTCTTACTTATATTGTGCCAATCCAACACAAGGCCTTAATTTGATTTATTAAGAATTTTTTTATCAGCATTCTATTCATATTGACAATGGCGTACCGAACAAATATAATTCGATCGTAGATAAATAAATAGATTTGTTTATTCCTGCCCCATATTGCTTTTTTCTTCGCTTTATCCTTAGTCAAAAGTTAAATGATGTGTTTACTTAATTTACTGTTATACAAGAACAAGATGTAAAAAAAAAAAAAAAAAATGGAATGGATCAAGTGTTTTTAATCCAATTCTACTTTTATTTAGTGGATTGGTGTTTATAATTTATTAAAAATTTTTACTTTAATTTGATTTGTTGCTAGTTCAATGTTTTTATTTTGGTGGAATCCTGTATTGCAATATTGCAATCAATCCCATTTTTTTTTTTATCGTGTCTGCAATTCGGGTTGCTAACTCAACGGTAGAGTACTCGGCTTTTAAGTGCGACTATGATCTTTTACACATTTGGATGAAGCAACGAATTCGTCCAGACTATTGGTAGAGTCTATATAAGACCACGACTGATCCTAAAAGGTAATGAAGGAAAAAACAGCATGTCGTAATAATTTTTATAAAAATAGAATTTTAAATTTATCCTTACTTAACTGTAATATATTTTATATATGTTATTTTTGGAAGGAGACAAAGGAAATTCATATTTACAGTTGGGTCTAGTGAATAAATGGATAGAGTCTTTTAGGCCTAATTTTGGTAAAACAAAAAGCAACGAGCTTATATTATTAAATTGGAATAATGACCCGATCTAATTATATGTTAAAAATAGATTAGTGCCAGTGTAGAAAAAGGGTTTTCTGCGAGTGAATAATTTATTCTTTTTATTTATTTTATGAAATAAATCCTAACTATTCTCTATTTATAGGTTGGAAACGGATGTGTAGAAGAAACAGTATACTGATAAAGTAAAAAGTAAAGAGAATCAAAATTTTTCCAAAATCAAAAGAGCGATCGGGTTGCAAAAATAAAGGATTTTTTACTCTCTTGTAATTTTAACGAAGGAAAAACCCATTGTATAGAAAAGGAGAGGAAAGAGATCCTGTTGATTGGATTCTAGGTCTCCGGGGTATAGGTTCTTACTATTCTTACTATATATACTGTAAGTATTATATCTACATAATTATAGACCCTGTTCGGACCATATTGCACTATGTATTATTTTATAACCCCAAAAATGCCTCTTGTCCTATGTCTCTGTTTCAAGTTCAAGTCAAAATTTAAATGGAAGAATTACAAGGGTATTTAAAAAAAGCTAGATCTCCGCAACAACACTTCCTATATCCGCTTCTCTTGCAGGAGTTTATTTACACACT